TGGGGAATTAGCCGCACCCACGAATGATATAAATACTACTGTTGCTTTAGCTTTACTCACGTCAGTGGCATATTTTTATGCGGGTCTTACCAAAAAAGGATTAGGTTATTTCGGTAAATACATTCAACCAACTCCAATTCTTTTACCCATTAACATCTTAGAAGATTTTACAAAACCTTTATCACTTAGCTTTAGGCTTTTCGGGAATATATTAGCTGATGAATTGGTAGTTGTTGTTCTTGTTTCTTTAGTACCTTTAGTGGTTCCTATACCAGTTATGTTCCTTGGATTATTTACAAGTGGTATTCAAGCTCTTATTTTTGCAACTTTAGCTGCGGCTTATATAGGAGAATCCATGGAGGGTCATCATTGACTAGTCGTTTTTTTCTTAGCGTAGCCGGTATGCCTGGCTCAAGATAATCTATTTAAGTCGCATAAAATATGCTAGATTACCAAAAAAGATTACGATAGAAGGGAATTGTTGTAAAAAAATAAAGGGGGGGGGAGAGATCTTTTAGATCTCTTTCCTAAACTTTAGGTTTGGCCCTTTATATCATACCTCCCTCCATATCATACCTCCCTCCAATGAATATTCTTCAGCCAATCCCAATAGTAAATAGTAGTAGTTATAATTTGAATAAGAATTCTTATGGTATTATGATGTGCAATTTCAAAAAAAGATCTTCTATGGAACAATTAATCATTTCAGTGGATTTCATTCAACTCAACAACGATTGACCAAAATAAAATTAGATTAAACTAAACAATCAAATTAGAATTGTATGGACTTAGATTAATCAAATACTGATATTGATATTTCTACACACTAATTTGGCATTCCGCATAATGAATCCGTCTATTTAGATTTAGATACTGTATCTATGTGCGATAATGATAACTAAAATAGTTTCATTTTGAAAAAAGTGAGAGTCAAAAAAAAGTTTAGTTACGAGAGGGAGTCAAACTAAGTATATTAAATCTAATGGCTATAAGCCAACTTTTGTGGATGTTTTAAAAACGGATTCTAGATTCCTTAAGATACGAATAATTGGTTTACATTATGTAAAAAAGATATGTATATGTGATAATTGACTAGTTATATATGAACTAAAGCTATATAAAATGTGCCCTGTGAATTTCGATCGGGATTTTAATAGAAACCCTTCCATTTCGTCTGTTCTGTAACTGTGAATTGAATGAAATAAAGGTATTCAATATGAAATCAAGAAAAAGAATTCAAAGAAAGGTTCCGAACAAAAAATGGAACAACTAAAGTCATATGAATTCACAAAGGCAAGGAATTCGTAGAAAATAGGAACTAAAAAAGAGATATTGAAGTAGTTCGGATGATTCAATAATATTATTAATTGAATTCGGGGTTCTTAGTTTGTATTAGATGAATATTAGCGATGGAATAATAATTATTAAGTTCTAATTCATTGTTTGATTGTATCATTAACCATTTTTTTTTATTTTTGTGCGAGGAACTTATCATGAATCCATTGATTTCTGCCGCTTCCGTTATTGCTGCTGGATTGGCTGTAGGGCTTGCTTCTATTGGACCTGGAGTTGGTCAAGGTACTGCTGCGGGCCAAGCTGTAGAAGGTATTGCGAGACAGCCTGAGGCGGAAGGAAAAATACGAGGTACTTTATTACTTAGTCTAGCTTTTATGGAAGCTTTAACAATTTATGGGCTGGTTGTAGCATTAGCGCTTTTATTTGCGAATCCTTTTGTTTAGTTTAATGCTAGAAATATTTGAAATACGTATAATTTTTATTATTTTATGGCCTTAGACTTGCCATTTGCTTTTTCGAATTATATCACGATTTCGCTCCTACAATTATTTATTCGTTGAGACAATAACTCCGGGAAGGACTGATTTGAGGATGAGGAATTAGCATACCGACTCGCTTTCTTCCTTCCCCTTCTTAGTCCAACAGAACCCCTTTCCATTGTAGGAAATGTTGCAATGAGGTATTTCACAATTGAAGTGGGGCCTGGTACTTAATTCTAATAATTATCATTCTTATTGGGAATTTTAATTGAAACAAAAAAAATAGGGACAAAGTGATACAAAAATAACCTAGTTTTATTTTTTTAGTCTATCTATAAAGGGAGATCCTATGCAAAATGTAACCGATTCTTTCGTTTCCTTGGGTCACTGGCCATCCGCCGGGAGTTTCGGGTTTAATACCGATATTTTAGCAACAAATCTAATAAATCTAAGTGTAGTGCTCGGTGTATTGATCTTTTTTGGAAAGAGAGTGTGTGCGAGTTGTTTATTTCAAGAATAGGCTGGATCCAACCAGATGCACTTTTTTAGTGATAACGAGGAAAGAAAGGTGCACGATCCCACGAATTACTTCTGAATAAATTAAGAAATCATATGTAAGAACCATAGCATTTCGTAATTTGTTGGTAAATCCCCTTTGCTTTGATTCTCTATCAACCAACAATGTGGGACCATTAACATGGTTAAAGTTAAACCATTTTAAGTCC